TCGTTATAGAACACGGAATTCAATGGAAGCAATGATAAATAAATACAAATAGAAAAGGAAAGGGAGGAAATACAAAAAAATAGAAGAGAAAAGTCATACAAAGTTATATACAAATCACTACCCCCTTTTTTGTATTTCCTTAATTTATTTCCTTAATTGAATTTAGGTTGATTAGGACGAAGTTCCTTAAAAACCTCCGCCTTCTTTAAAATATCCTGAACAGTTCCTGTAGGTTGAGCCCCTTTTTCAAGGAAATATAAAATAGCAGGAACATTTAAATAAGTTTGATTCTTTATCGGATCATAAAAACCTACTTTACGAATATCTTTTCCTTCTCTTCGGGATCGAACATCAATTGCAACGATTCGATAGACGGCTCATTGGGATAGATGTAGATGAACAACACCCCCCCTAGAAACGTATAGGAAGCTTTCTCCTCGTACGGCTCGAGAAAATGATTGATTCGAGGTTTTGTCTCTGTATGGAATTCTATCTAAGAAATGACAACCGGGTCCATAAAATGATCAAATCAATTAAAGATGTAAGTCTTTTTTTTCTTCTTTCTTCCTGAAAATGAAAAAGAAAGCATTCGTACTCTCATAACTCAAGTTGGATAACTTTCAAACAGTTCAAAGGAAAATCTTTCGAAAATTTCATTTATTGAGCGGTCTTTCCTCTTTTTTTGTTTGTCTCGTTTAAAATTGGATTCTTCAGTCTGATCCAGTTATTAAGACAATTAAAAAGGTGTTTCCTTGTTCTGGGATCCTTTATCTTTCTTTTATTTTAAATCATTGGGTTTAGACATTACTTCGGTGCTTTTTAATCCTTTCAAAATGGCAGCAACATACCCTTTTTTCGATTTCTATGAAAGAATCCTACAAGACGATGGATTCCCTCGTGAAACACTTTGGATCGAAAAAGTTTGATCAATTCCAAGAAATTTTTTAATTTTAAACTTGCTCGAATTGGATTCTTTCGATTTACATACCGAAGATACATTTACGAAGTTTTTTCAATTTTTTTATTGATTGACATTAACCCTAGATCCTTGCCCCGAGAAATAAATTAATACTTTCTACTCGAGCTCCATCATGGACTATTTACATTCCAAGACAACAAAAAACGAGGCGTTCTAGTGAAACAGAACCAATGATGTCGAGCCAAGAGCACCTTCATTCCTACATAAAATGGTGGATGTACAACTCCACAACGGATCGTGTCCTTCAAGTCGCACGTTGCTTTCTACCACATCGTTTCAAACGAAGTTTTACCATAACATTCCTCTAAGAACCGGTATGGAATTGATTCAATTATGGAATCATGAATAGTCATTGGTTGGGCTGATGTATAAACACCAAAATCTATAGTATTTTCTATATCTTCTATATCTTTCTATATCTATAGTATATAGATATAAAGAATACTATAGATATAGGTGGATATATATTTTTCTAAAGAAGTCTTAGTAAGACCCCATCGCTAATATTAATTTGTCTAACATATTATATTAATTAATATATCATAAATAATTTTTTTATATTTATATAAATAATAAAAAATAAGACGAATAAAAGATAAGTCTTTTTTTTTATTGAATCATCAACGATTTCAATGATTTAAAATAGATAAATACACCAAACAACAAATCCAATTTTTTTTATGAGATGGATAAAAAAGATTAATGTAAGGTAAGATTTTAATTCGTATTCTTTTTTTTTTTCATCTGATTGATAAAATCCAAAGAATGGGGAGGGTTTCGTATCTATCAATTCGATCAAATAGACTGAGCAATTGTCACCGTTTATAGATATTGAAATGAACGCCTTCCCATTACTGATTAACTTCTATCTACCCCATTCTATGGGACTAATGCAGCATAAATCAAAAGAAAAGAAGGGGGTGTCCTAGTCTTTTTTATTTTTACGAAATGCGAGCTGTCTAGGCACAAAGCCAAACAAGTCCAGATTAAGTCCAGTTTTTGCTCCTTTTTTTGCTATTTTAGCCTAACTCATTGATTAAGAATTAAGAGACTTAGTGAATTTAATTAGTACCAAAAACCCCCTCTTGGCGAAAAGTCAAGAAATCTACAAAAAAGAAAATTGAATCTAATTAGGCTAATTTAGGAGGTAGAGAATACGAGATAGGGAATATGGATTCTTCCGCATCTCGATTCAGTTAAAAAAAAAAAAAGATTCATCGAAGAAAAAAATAAGAAACAACAATAACATTCCAGCTAACATTTCGATTTTAAACAGAACATTGTTAAAAAAGCAATCTATATTCTCATAGAATATATATGTTCTGGGACGGAAGGATTCGAACCTCCGAATAGCGGGACCAAAACCCGTTGCCTTACCACTTGGCCACGCCCCATTTAGATTTATATGCGATACTAATAAAGTATATTGCTGGTTTTGTTTGTTTGTCAACTGTAGTCCAAATATCTATAGAATAGGTTGTTATTAGGATTTTGCTATGTTTTTGGTATGTGTAGTATAGA